ATTTAATTAAAAGGATTCTAGCCCTATCGGCACCATTTAACTAATTTTACAAATCAGTTATTTTGGTTTCTAAAACCCGAAAATCGCTTTCTTTTTGCCAATTTCGGCTTTCTCACTAAATCCCGATTTAGTTAAAAGGATTCTAGCCTTATCGGCACCATTTAACTAATTTTACAAATCAGTTATTTTGGTTTCTAAAACCCGAAAATCGCTTTCTTTTTGCCAATTTCGGCTTTCTCACTAAATCCCGATTTAGTTAAAAGGATTCTAGCCTTATCGGCACCATTTAACTAATTTTACAAATCAGTTATTTTGGTTTCTAAAACCCGAAAATCGCTTTCTTTTTGCCAATTTCGGCTTTCTCACTAAATCCCGATTTAGTTAAAAGGATTCTAGCCTTATCGGCACCATTTAACTAATTTTACAAATCAGTTATTTTGGTTTCTAAAACCCGAAAATCGCTTTCTTTTTGCCAATTTCGGCTTTCTCACTAAATCGAGATTTAGTTAAAAGGATTCTAGCTTTATCGGCACCATTTAACTAATTTTACAAATCAGTTATTTTGGTTTCTAAAACCCGAAAATCGCTTTCTTTTTGCCAATTTCGGCTTTCTCACTAAATCCCGATTTAGTTAAAAGGATTCTAGCCTTATCGGCACCATTTAACTAATTTTACAAATCAGTTATTTTGGTTTCTAAAACCCGAAAATCGCTTTCTTTTTGCCAATTTCGGCTTTCTCACTAAATCCCAATTTAGTTAAAAGGATTCTAGCCTTATCGGCACCATTTAACTAATTTTACAAATCAGTTATTTTGGTTTCTAAAACCCGAAAATCGCTTTCTTTTTGTCAATTTTCGGGTTTTTATTAAAATTATTTTAATAAAATTTTTAAAACCTTATACTATTGGTTTTATTATACTAATTTGTGAATTTTTTTTAATCCCACTTGTTATTATCATCATCATAAAATTGAAGTGTATAGACCGGTCCGACATGTAAATTATTATTAAGCTAAAAGTACTTGAATTTTTACCTAAATAATTGTATTTGTCGAGAAAGCCAAAATGGGCAAAAAGAAAGCCAAAATGGGCAAAAAGAAAGACAAATTTTTAATTTAAGTGAAAGTTCCCTTAGAAACCCTGTCAATGTTATAATAAATACCTATTAGAATAGATTTAATTTATTAGATAATAAGAACCTCTTATAGCAAACGCAAGAGATATTATATAATAAGATCTTATTATAATATAAATGTATACTATTTAAATATATTAGTATAAATCATAAACTAATAATTAAATAATTAATAATAATAACCTAATCTATTAATAGGTATTTATTATATATTAACTTAAATAGATTAAAGATATAATAAAAAATTTATTAATATATAATAAATACCTATTAATTATACAACTGTATCAAATAGGGAAATATTTATAGATAAATAATTTATATTAAAAACACTCCCTCACTTTTTTCATAAAAGTGAAAAATGAAAAAAGTGAGGCTTATAAATATATACCACTGATTAATACCAATTTAATTATTATTTAGTAGTGCTTATTATATGAAGGGTCTATTATGTTAATTAAATTATTATTAGTAGAGGTTATAAATACGTACTGTAGGTTTATGTTTAATGTTAAAACTGTTGAAAAATTGAAAATTTCAAATAGTTATTATCATCGTTATGTATTTACCATTATGTGAATAGTTATTTACTGCTTCAAAGTAATTGTTGAGTATGGAGGAGATACTAAAAATAGTTCATTTAATATTAATCATATAATCTGTAAATTGTTGAAAAATTGAAAATTTCAAATAGTTATTATCATCGTTATGTATTTACCATTATGTGAATAGTTATTTACTGCTTCAAAGTAATTGTTGAGTATGGAGGAGATACTAAAAATAGTTCATTTAACATTAATTATATAATCTGTGAATTATAAGTTTTGGTTTTTTTTTCCCTTTTAAAACCAAAACTGGGACACATTACTTATAAGTACTGATTTTTTAATCATCATTTTATGATGTAGTTTGATTCTGGCTTTAATATTAATTATTAAGAGTTTATACATGTGATTTTTTGATTTATTAATTAAGTTGATCTTATCTTTTTGCAGTATTTAAATTTGAATATTAAGTTATTTTAGATTTAGATATTTTATATATTGTTGTAAATGTTTGTGCCAGCATACGCGGTTATACAATAAATGTTATTTAATATTTTTGGTTAAATTGAAGTTTAAAATTTTTTTTTTGATGTTAATTTTTAATTTTTTGGGTGAAATAGTTAAAATTTAAATAAGTTTAATTTGATTCTTTGAAAATTAAAATTTAAACTAGGATTAGATACCCTATTATTTTATTTGTTAATGATTTACCTGGGTAATAATAGTTATTTTCTTTAAACCTAAAGAATTTGGCGGTAATTTAGTCTATTCAGAGGAATTTGCCCCGTGATCGATAATCCCCGTTTTATCTTGCTTTATTTTGTATTATCAGTATGTATACCGCCGTTATAAGTTTATTTTATTAGAGATTTTAATTTACTTAATATATTATTATATTTTATTTCAGGTCAAGGTGCAGTTTATAATGAAGTGGTGGTGAATTACAATATTATTTGAATAAACGGATTTATTATTTAAATATTTTATTTAAGGTGGATTTGAATGTAATATTTTTAATTTTATTAATTTGATTTTAGCTCTAAATTAAGACATATCGCCCGTCACTCTCAATTAATTGAGATAAGTCGTAACAAAGTAGGCGTACTGGAAAGTGTGCCTAGGATAATACAAGATTTAGTTTATAGAAAATATCTTATTTACATTAAGATGATTTAAATGCAAATTTTAATTCTTGATTTTTATATAATTAATTTTTTTTTTTGTATTAATTATATTTTTAATTTAAGTTAAATTAATTTTATTTATTTTTAGTATTTGTTATGGAAAAATTTTAATTTTGATAGATTATTAGTACTGTTAGGGGAATTATTTTTAATTAATTAAGTATAATATTTTAGTACCTTTTGTATCAGGGTAAATCAATTTATTAATATTTATTTATTAATCTCGAATTAATTAGATCTAATTTAGTATGTTATTTATAGTTATAAATATATTAATTATTTTAAATTAGTTGTGATATGCTATTCGTTAATTAATATATCTAGTTTTTTAATAATTGAATTTAATTCAGCTATATTTTTTTTTATTTATATATTAATTTTATATATTATTTATTTATAGTAAAATTTTAGGGGGTTAGCTCTAATTTTTTTTTTATAATTTTATTTAACTAAAATAATATATAGGTTTTATAATGACCATTATTCCTTAGTATTTTATAATTTATTATTTTAATTATTTGATTTATTTATATTTAATTATTTATTAAAATGTTTCGACTAATTTTTAATTGATTGAAATAATGATTTAATTAGTATATTTATTATTATTATGTATTTATATTTTTAATTATTAATAAGGAATTAGGCAAAGATTTATTTATTCGCCTGTTTATCAAAAACATCTTTTCTTGTATTAATTTGAAATCTAACCTGCCCAATGATGAATTAAATGGCCGCGGTAATTTGACCGTGCAAAGGTAGCATAATCATTAGTCTATTAATTGTAGGCTTGTATGAATGGTTGGACGAAATATTGACTGTCTCATTTTTATTTTTAGAATTTAAATTTTAAGTTAAAATGCTTAAATTTTATTATTGGACGAGAAGACCCTATAGATCTTTATTTTTTTTTTTATTATTATTGTTTTGTTTATATTTTTTATAATTTATAAAATATTTTGTTGGGGGACATAAGGATCTATAATTAACTCCTTATAATTTTAAACATTTATTTTTGAATAATTGACCCTTTATTATTGTAACAAGATTTAGATACCTTAGGGATAACAGCGTAATTCTTTTTGAGAGTTCATATCGACAGGGGAGATTGCGACCTCGATGTTGGATTAAGATTATAATTAGGTGTAGGTGCTTAATGGTTAGGTCTGTTCGACCTTTAAAATCTTACATGATCTGAGTTCAAACCGGCGTGAGCCAGGTTGGTTTCTATCCATAATATTTTATATTATGTTAGTACGAAAGGACCATATAATTTAAATAATTTATTTATTTGATTAATTTTACTAATTTGGCAGATTAGAGTGCATTAAATTTAGAATTTATATATATTGATTTATCATTAATTAGTATTGATATTTATTGATATTTTTATATCTTTATTTTCTTTTTTAATTTTAGTTATTTTTGTTTTAGTAAGTGTTGCTTTTTTTACTTTATTAGAACGTAAAGTATTGGGTTATATTCAAATTCGTAAAGGTCCAAATAAAGTTAGTTTTTTAGGTATTTTACAACCTATTTCTGATGCTATTAAATTATTAACTAAGGAAAATGTACTACCTATGACTTCTAATTTTATTCCCTATTATTTTTCTCCAGTTATTAACTTATTTTTGTCTTTGATTATTTGAATTATTATTCCTTATTTTAGTAATATATTTATTTTTAAATTAGGTCTTATATTTTTTTTATGTTGTGCAAGATTAAATGTTTATAGAATTATAATTGCTGGGTGATCATCTAATTCTAACTATTCTTTGTTAGGGGGGTTACGAGCTGTAGCCCAAAGTATTTCTTATGAGGTTAGTTTATTTTTGATTTTATTATCATTTGTTGTTTTAACTGGTAGTTATTGTTTTATTGATTTTTATTATTTTCAATATTATTGTTGGTATATCATTATTTTTTTTCCTCTTTGTTTATGTTTATTTTCTTCCTTTTTAGCTGACACTAATCGTACACCTTTTGATTTTGCTGAAGGTGAATCAGAATTGGTTTCTGGATTTAATATTGAATATAGTAGAGGTGGTTTTGTGTTAATTTTTCTTGGTGAATATTCAATAATTTTATTTATAAGTATACTTTCTTGTGTTTTTTTTATAGGATGTGATTTATTTTCTATTATTTTTTATATTAAAATACTTCTAATTTCTTTTTTATTTATTTGAGTTCGGGGTACTTTACCTCGCTTTCGTTATGATAAGTTAATATATCTTGCGTGAAAGTGTTATTTGCCTTTATCATTGAATTATTTATTTTTTTTTATTGGTTTTAAGCTAGTTTTAATTTCTACAATATTCTATTGAATTAATTTTAGTTAAGTTAATAGAAGTATTATCTTCTTTCTTATATTTTCAAAATATATGTTTTTATAAAACTCATTAACTAATTAATTAGTTTATCTCAATATAATTTAATTAAATTATCTAATGTGAAGTATATAAAGTATATTGTTGTTAGAATTTGACTTAAAATAATATAAGGATCTTCGACAGGTTTTGCTCCTATAATAGTTAAAAGTGTTGTAGTGATTACTATTAATCAAAAAGTTATTTGATTAATAGGATAAAATATTATTCCTTGAAATTTTCTTTTATATAAAGGTATAATTATTAGAATTAAAATTGATATTATTAGCGCTATTACACCTCCTAATTTATTAGGGATTGATCGTAGGATAGCATATGCAAATAGGAAATATCATTCTGGTTGGATATGAGTAGGGGTTACTAAAGGATTAGCTGGGGTAAAATTGTCTGGGTCACCTAATAAATATGGTTCTGTTAATGTTAATGTTGTTAATAATATTAGCATAATAATTATACCTACAATGTCTTTTATTGAAAAGTATGGGTGAAATGGAATTTTATCAATATTTCTTTTTAAACCTAAAGGGTTATTTGATCCTGTTTGGTGTAAAAATAATAAATGAATTATTACTATACCTACAATTATAAATGGTATTAAAAAGTGAATTGTGAAGAATCGGTTTAATGTAGCGTTATCTACAGCAAAACCCCCCCATACTCATTGAACTAAATCTGAGCCTAAATATGGTACTGCTGATAATAGATTTGTAATAACTGTGGCTCCTCAAAATGATATTTGACCTCATGGTAGTACATATCCTATAAAAGCTGTTATTATAACTAATAATAATATAACTACCCCTGTAAGTCATGTTTCAATGTATTTGTGAGATCCATAGTATAAACCGCGCCCTACGTGTAAATAAATACACACGAAGAATATAGATGCTCCATTTGCATGTAGTGTTCGTATTAATCACCCATTATTTACATCTCGACAAATATGATTTACTCTAGTAAATGCTAATTCAATATTAGGTGTATAATGTATTGCTAGAAATAACCCCGTTGCAATTTGTAATATTAGACAAATCCCTAATAATGATCCGAAGTTTCATCACGTTGAAGTATTAATGGGTGTTGGTAAGTCAATTAAAGAATTATTTATAATTTTAAATAACGGGTGGTGTTTACGCGAAGCTATATTCATTAGTTTATTATTCGGAGTGGTCCTTGTTTTGATTCAGTAATTTTAAAAACGGTAATTATTGTAAATAAAAGATATGAAGCTAAAAGAATAATGGTTATATTTACTGGTTTATTATATATTTTAATTAATAGTATATTGATATTTAGGTAATTATAAATATCATTATTTTGTATTATTAATTTTGTATTTATTATTATAGTTATTATAATAAAAATTAATATGATAATTATTATTCTTTTTTTTGATATTTTAAATAATATATTTGGTATTAATCTTGTTATATAAATAAATAATACTATTATCCCTCCAATATATATAATAAATAGGATATATGAAAATCAAAAAGTCTTGAATATTATTCCCGTGATTAGTGAAATAATAATTGTTTGTATAATAATTGTTATTCCTATTGATAGTGGGTGTTTTATTGTAATGAATATTATATTTAATATTGTATTTATTATAATTATTATTTTTATACAAAGGGTAGTTTAATTAAGATGGTAGTTTTGGGAATTACTGATAGATATAAAATCTTCCTTTGAAGTTCTAAGAAATTATTCATCTTTGGTTTACAAGACCAATATTTTATATAAACTATTAAAACTAATGTTAATTTATTTTATTATGTCTCTATTTATATTTATTTGTGGTTTATTAGCTTTTTCTTTTAATTATAATCATTTTCTTATTACTTTGCTTAGATTAGAATATATTGTTCTTTCATTATTTTGACTTGTCTATATATATTTATTTATTAGACTGTATGATTTATTTTTTTTAATATTTATTTTAACCTTTTGAGTATGTGAGGCCGCATTAGGGCTTTCTTTATTAGTTAGATTAATTCGCGGATTTGGTAATGATTATTTTTTTTCCTTTAATTTACTTCAATGTTAAAGTTTTTAATTTTTACCTTATTTTTAATACCTTTTTCTTATTATGGTTTTTGGTGATTAGTACTAATTTCATTAATAATGATAAATTTTATTTTTTATTTCTTTTTTAATGGTTCTTATTATTTTTTTTCTATAAGTTATTTTATGGGGGTTGATGTTATTTCTTATATATTAATTTTATTAAGTATTTGAATTTGTTCATTAATATTATTAGCTAGAAGTTCTATTTACCATTATGAATATTATTATAAAATATTTATTTTTTTTATTTTGTTATTGCTTTTTGTTTTGTTTTTGTGTTTTTCAAGTAATAATTTGATTATATTTTATTTATTTTTTGAATCTAGTCTTATTCCTACTATTTTTTTAATTTTTGGTTGGGGATATCAACCTGAGCGTCTCCAAGCAGGTATTTATTTCTTGTTTTATACGTTGTTTTCTTCTTTACCAATGTTGATTAGTATTCTTTATTTTTATAATATTTATGGCAGATTATCATTTTCTTTAACTTTTAACTATAATTATTTTTATTTTCTTTTTTATGTTTGTATAATTTTTGCTTTTTTAGTAAAGATTCCTATATTTTTTGTTCATTTATGACTACCTAAAGCTCATGTTGAAGCCCCTGTGTCAGGTTCAATAATTTTAGCGGGGGTTTTATTAAAATTAGGAGGTTATGGTTTATTTCGTGTATTTTCATTTCTTTTATTATCTGGGGTTTCATATAATTTTGTTTGAATTAGTATTGGTTTAATAGGTGGTTTAATTATTAGTTTAATTTGTTTACGTCAAAGAGATCTAAAATCATTAATTGCTTACTCTTCAGTAATTCACATAAGATTAGTTTTAGGGGGTTTAATAACTATAAATTATTGAGGTTTTTATGGTTCTATTATTATAATGGTAGCACATGGCCTTTGTTCCTCAGGTTTATTTTGTTTAGCTAATATTGTTTATGAACGATTGGGGAGACGCAGTTTATTAATTATTAGGGGTTTAATTAATTTTATACCTTCTATGTCTTTATGATGATTTTTATTAAGTTCATATAATATGGCTGCACCTCCTTCATTAAATTTAATAGGTGAAATTATATTATTTAATAGTATTATTTCTTGAAACTCATTTAATACTTATATTTTTATAATTATATCTTTTTTTAGAGCCACCTACACATTATATATATATTCTTATACTCAGCATGGTAATTTATCTTCAATTAGATATTCATTTGTTAATGGTTATTTATATGAATATTTATTATTATTTTTACATTGAATTCCTTTAAATTTGATTATTTTTACATCTAGTTATATATTTATTTAACTTAAATAGTTTAGTTTAAAATATTAATTTGTGGTATTAATGATGTAGTATTACTTTAGGTTATTCTTTTTTATTATTCTTTATGTAGTATTTTATTTGTTTATTTTTTTTTTATCAGATTAATCTTGATTCTTATCGGAGTTTATTTTATTTCTTTTGATTTAGTTATTTTTGTTGAATATGAATTATTTATATATAATGGTTCTCAGTTTATTATAACATTGCTTTTTGATTGAATATCTTTAATTTTTATGGGTTTTGTTTTATTTATTTCTTCTTTGATTATTTATTATAGTAAGGGTTACATATCTGGAGATAAGTATATTGATCGATTTATTATTTTGGTTTTAATATTTGTTTTTTCAATAATATTTATGATTATTAGTCCTAATTTAATTAGAATTTTGTTAGGTTGGGATGGATTAGGCTTAGTATCTTATTGTTTAGTAATTTATTATCAGAATATTAAATCATATAATGCAGGTATAATTACAGCTTTATCTAATCGTGTAGGTGATAGAATATTATTAATATCTATTGCCTGATTATTCAATTATGGTAGATGGAATTATTTTATATATATTGATTTTTATAGTTTAGATTTTAATTCTCAGTTAATTAGCTTATTTATTATTATTGCTGCAATAACTAAAAGTGCTCAAATTCCTTTTTCACCATGGTTACCAGCTGCTATAGCGGCTCCTACTCCTGTATCATCCTTAGTTCATTCTTCTACTTTAGTTACTGCAGGTATTTATTTACTTATTCGATTTAATCCATTATATGTTAATAGTTTTTTGATAAATTATCTATTATTTATTTCTTTAATTACTATATTTATATCTGGGTTGGGTGCTAATTTTGAATTTGATCTTAAAAGGATTATTGCTTTATCTACGTTAAGTCAACTAGGCTTAATAATATCAATTCTTTCATTTGGTTATATTTATATAGCTTATTTTCATTTATTAACTCATGCTTTATTTAAGGCCTTATTGTTCATATGTTCTGGTGTAGTTATTCATTCATTTAAAGATTGTCAGGATATTCGTTGTTTAGGTAATTTATTTAATCAAATACCTTTAACTTGTATTTGTTTTATTATTGCTAGATTATGTTTATGTGGAATGCCTTTTTTATCTGGTTTTTATTCTAAGGATCTTATTTTAGAGATATATTCTTCTGGTTATATTAATTATTGTTTTTATATTATTTATTATTTATCAACTGGTTTAACAGTTAGTTATAGTGTTCGATTACTTTATTATTTGATTATTAGGGATTTTTCTTTTTATACATTTCATAGAGTATCAGATGAAAGTTGACTCCTATTAAAAAGTATATTTACTTTAATATTTGTATCGATCTTTGGGGGTTGTATATTAAGTTGGGTTTTATTACCTACTCCCTATTTAATTTTATTACCATTTTGAATAAAATTAAGTGTTATTATTGTTTGTTTTATAGGGGGTTGATTGGGCTATTTTTTTAATAGGTTTAATTTATTTGATTTTATTTACAGTTACTTGTATAGTTGATTAATTACTTTCTTTGGTAGTATGTGATTTATACCTTTTATTATCACTAACCTTTCTTATTATTCATTGTTTTATGGCTTAAAATATCAAAAGAGCGGTGATTACGGTTGATTTGAAATAGTTGGTGGGCAAGGTTTATATTATTTATTAATAAAAATATCTTTATTTAATCAGAAAGTTCAAAATAGTTTATTTAATTTATTTTTTATTATTATATCATTTTGATTTATTATTTTAATATTTATATGTTCATATAGCTTATACTNGAGTTTAATATTGAAGCTATTAAGGAAGATTTATCTTATGATCATTATTTATAAAAATAAATTTTAATTTTACAATGAAAATGTAATGTTTTAGTTAAACTATATAAATAGAAATATTAACGGGATCTAACCGCTAAAATAATTAGTTAGCAGCTAATATTTGATTAAACATATTTCCTTAATTGGAATTAATTTCAATTTTATCATTAACAGTGATAAACCTCTTTTTGGTTTCAATTAATAAATATGGATATGTTATATCTTCTTTTAGGTCGAAACTAAATACATATAATTATATGCTTCAATACTTTGAGATTAACTGATATTTCAATACTTTTTGAATGCAAATCAAATGTTATTATTAACTATAAACCCAATATACTCAATTAAGTGCACCTTGATTTCATTCATGATATAATCCCCCTACTAAAATTATAATAAAAATAGTTGTGGTTATTATTCATTGTATTATATCCGATATTATTATTGTAGGTATTATTGGTAATATTAGAGCAATTTCAATATCAAAAATTAAGAAGATAACTGCAATTAAGAAGAACTTTAATGAGAATGGTATTCGTGGGGATGATTTTGGGTCAAATCCACATTCAAAAGGTGAATTTTTTTCTCGGTCTGTGATTCTCCTTTTATATAAAATTATATTAATAATTATTACTAAATTAGTAATAATTAAGGTTGCAATAGCTATGATTAATACTGAAATAATTATTTATTCTGAAAATCAGTCTTTTTAATTGGAAGTTAAATATACTATATATATATTAAATAAATTAATTACCTCATCAGTAAATTGAAATATATAAAAATAACCATACTACATCAACAAAATGTCAATATCAAGCAGCTGCTTCAAACCCTACATGGTGATTTTGTGAAAAATGAAAGTTTAATTGTCGTATTAAACATACAGCTAAGAATGTAGCTCCAATTATAACGTGTAATCCATGAAACCCTGTTGCTATAAAAAATGTTGATCCATAAATTGAATCTCTAATAGTAAAAGGTGCCTCTAAATATTCATATGCTTGTAGTACTGTAAAGTAAAGTCCTATAATAATTGTAATTAGTAATCTTTGGTTTATTTCTTTAAGATTATTATTTAATATACTATGGTGAGCTCATGTTACTGTCACTCCTGATGTTAATAAAATTACTGTATTTAATAAGGGGATTTGTATAGGATTAAAAGGTATAATGCCCACTGGTGGCCATATTGATCCAACTTGAACTGCAGGTGATAATCTTCTATGAAAAAATACTCAAAAGAAAGAAACAAAAAAAAAGACTTCTGAAATAATAAACATAATTATTCCTCATCGTAGTCCTTTAATAACTATTTTGGTATGTAATCCTTGATAAGTTCCTTCTCGTACAACATCTCGTCATCATTGAATTATTACTATAATGGTTATAATAGTTCCCATAAATATAATAATAGTTGATCTTTGATGAAAGAATTTAATTAACCCGGTTAATGTTAATATTGTTGATATAGCTCCTACAATAGGTCAAGGTCTTATTTCTACTAAATGATACGGGTGATTTTGTTTTATTGACATTAGTTTACTTCACTAGCATATAATGTTCTTAACACAGCAAATACGTATCCTTGGATGATAGCTACTGCTATTTCTAATATTAATAGTATTATTTGAATAGCAATTATTGTTGGTAAGATGTTAATAGATATATTTATTGTGGTGTTACCTAATAATGTTAAAATAAGATGACCTGCAATTATATTTGCAGCTAATCGAACAGCTAAAGTTCCTGGTCGGATAATATTTCTGATTGTTTCAATACATACTATAAACGGTATTAAAACAATAGGCGTACCTGTGGGCACTAAGTGAGAAAATATTCTTTCGGTGTTTTTTATTCAACCAAATATTATAAATGATAATCACAGGGGTAAAGCTATAGATAGTGTTATAATTATATGTCTAGTTCTTGTAAAAATATATGGGAATAACCCTAAGATATTATTAATTATAATTATACTAAATAGTGAAATAAAAATTAATGTTGTTCCTTTATTAATTTTAAAATTTAATAATATATTAAATTCTTTATTTAATAAAGTAAATGGTTTACTTCATAATATTATTTGTCGGTTTTTTAAAACTCAAAATGATATAGGTAGTATTGTAATACATAATAATGATCTTATTCAATTTAAGGGTAGTCTTATTATATTTGTTGAAGGATCAAAAATAGAAAATAAGTTTGTTATCATTTTCAATTATTTATTAATTGGATTGTTTTTAAATTTATTTTTAATTTTATTATTACTTCTTTATTAAAGTATATTTTGATAATAAAAATTATTAATATTATAATGAAATATATATATAGTATTATTCATCTTATTGGCGCTATTTGTGGGATTAGAAAATATTAAAATAATAATAATTTTAATATGACATATTAATGTTATAAATTTAACTAATTTTCTCATCAAAAGTAGTTGCTAATTACTATAAAGTGGTTTAAGAGACCAATACTTGCTTTCAGTCATCTGATGATTTTAATACTCATTTAATAAATAAACTAATAGGTACACTTTCAACAACAATTGGTATAAATCTATGATTAGTACCACAGATTTCTGAACATTGCCCAAATATTAACCCATTTCGGTTTAATATTATTCTTGCTTGATTTAGTCGACCAGGAGTTCCATCAATTTTCACCCCAGTAGATGGCAATGTTCAAGCGTGAATTACATCAGTTGATGTAACGATTATACGAATAAATGTATTTGAGGGCAATACTATTCGATTATCTACATCTAGTAACCGAAAACTATTTTTTGATTCATTATTTATTATATATGAATCAAATTCTATGTCATTAAAATCTGAATATTCATAAGTTCAGTATCATTGGTGCCCCACTGCCTTTGTAGTTATTGTCGGTCTATTAATTTCATCTATTAAATAGAGTAGGCGTAGTGATGGTGTTGCAATAAATAATAGGGTTATAGCAGGTGTAATCGTTCAAATTAATTCAATTATTTGACCTTCTAATAAATTTCGATCTGTATTTTTATTAAAAATTAATATTACTATTGTATATCTAACTGTTGTTACAATTATTATTAAAATTAATATAATATGATCGTGGAAGAAGTTTAGTTGTTCTATTAAAGGTGATGATCTATCTTGTAAATTAATATTAGGTCATGTTGTTATTTCTAATAAAAGTTGACCTTTATATATAGAGCTTAAACCTATTGCACTATTCTGCCATATCAGAATTTAATTAAAATGGGAAGTTCTGTATAAGTATGTTCTGTTGGTGGTAAATCATGCCCCCATTCTAATGAACTTGTTATATGAGATCTAAATATTGTTTGTCGTATTGATGTTAGTCTTTCTCATAAGATTATAATAAATATTATCATTCTTAATGTTGAAATTAATGCCCCTATCGATGAAATAATATTTCAAGATGTAAATATATCTGGGTAGTCTGAATATCGTCGTGGTATTCCGGCTAACCCCAGAAAGTGTTGTGGGAAGAATGTTAAATTTACCCCAATAAATATTGTAATAAATTGAATTTTTAATCATAAAGGATTTATTGTTAATCCTGTAAATAAAGGGAATCATTGAATAAATCTAGCTATAATTGCAAATACAGCCCCCATAGATAATACGTAGTGGAAATGTGCGACGACATAATATGTATCATGTAATGTAATATCAATAGATGAGTTTGATAAAACAATACCAGTCAAACCCCCTATAGTAAAGAGAAATACAAACCCTATAGATCACAGACATGATGGTCTAAAAGTTAATTTAGATCCATATATTGTTGCTAATCATCTGAATACTTTAATACCAGTGGGGACTGCAATAATTATTGTAGCTGACGTGAAATAGGCGCGTGTATCTACATCTATTCCTACTGTAAATATATGATGAGCCCATACTACGAAGCCTAATAATCCGATTGCTGCTATAGCAAAAATTATACCTAAGTTACCAAACACTTCTTTTTTTCCTCTTTCATGTGAGATGATGTGTGAAATTATACCAAATCCAGGTAAAATTAAAATGTAAACTTCTGGGTGCCCAAAAAATCAAAATAAATGTTGGTATAAAATAGGGTCCCCCCCTCCTGAGGGGTCAAAGAATGAAGTATTTATATTTCGGTCTGTTAATAATATTGTAATAGCCCCAGCTAATACTGGTAAGGATAGTAGTAATAAAATAGCTGTAATAACCACTGATCATACAAATAACGGAATTTGTTCTATAGATATTCCTGGGGATTTTATATTAATTGTTGTTGAAATAAAATTTACTGCCCCTAAAATAGAGGAAATACCAGCTATATGTAGTGAGAAGATTGTTAAGTCTACTGACATTCTTCTATGTCCAATTAATCCTGCTAAAGGCGGGTATAATGTTCAACCTGTTCCTGTTCCTGTATCAATTATTCTTCTTATAATTAATAATGTTAGTGATGGCGGCAGTAATCAAAAGCTTATATTGTTTATTCGTGGGAAAGCTATATCAGGAGCTCCAATTATAATAGGTAATAATCAATTACCAAATCCCCCAATTATAATTGGTATTACTATAAAAAAAATTATAACGAAAGCATGTGCTGTAACAATAGTATTATAAATTTGGTCATTTCCAATAATGGATCCTGGATTTCCCAGTTCTATTCGAATTAACATTCTTATCGATAACCCAATTATACCAGATCATATTCCTAGAATAAAGTATAAAGTTCCGATATCTTTATGGTTGGTAGAGAGCAATCATCGTTTCATTAGTAAAATGGCTGAGTTTAGGCAATAAATTGTAAATTTATTTACGGAAAATATCCTTTTACTAGGTTTTATATTCAAGTATGATTTTAAATTGCAAATTTAAAGGTGCATAAATTGCTAAGGCTTAAAGATATACTTTATTTATAACTTTGAAGGTTATTAGTTTACTTAACTTAAATCCTTAATATAATCTAATTATTATTGTAATTGTTGTTAATCCTATAATTGATATAATTGCAAGTATTATGTTAGTTTTGGTATTTATTTTTGTATTAAGATTTCATTTAAGCTCAATGTTTGATATTATTAGAGCTGAAAATATAATTCGTAGGTAATAGAAGATTGTTACTAAAGTTAATATTACTATTACTGTTATAATAGTAATTTGTATTGAACTTATAGTAGATTGAATAATTATTCATTTTGGTAAGAATCCTATTATAGGGGGCAATCCTCTAATAGATAATATATTTAATATTAGTATAAATTTAATTAATGTTGTTTCATTTATAGATATAAGTTGATTTATGTGATAAATTTTATGTTTATTTACTATTAATGTAAATGTAATAGTTATTAATATATAAAATGCAAAGTAAGTTAATCATATGGTTTCTCTAATTATTATTGCTAATAATATTCATCCTCTATTACTAATGGATGAATATGCTATTAATTTACGTAAGGAAGTTTGATTTAAACCCCCAATTGCCCCAATAATAATAGATATAATTATTGCTGTAATTGTAATTATGTTAATTTTTATTATATTCGATAATAATATTATTGGGATAATTTTTTGTCAAGTTATTAAAATAGTACATCTAATTCAGTTAATACCTTCTATTATTTTAGGCAGTCAAAAATGGAATGGTGAGATACCTCCTTTTATTATAATAGATCTAGTCAATAACATTTCTCCTGTATTATTTATATTATTTTTGTTAATATTTAATATTATCATAATAAATGATATTATTAATAATATTGATGCAATAGTTTGTACTATAAAATATGTTAGTGAAGCTTCTTTTGAATTAAGATTATTTTGTTTTAAAATTATAGGGATAAATGATATAATATTTATTTCTATTCCTATTCACACTAAAAATCATGAATTTGATGAAATTGAAATTATTACTCTTAGCATCAAAATACTTATAAATAATAGATTGGTTGATTTATTGATAATTAGAAAAAGGATTATATTCCATTGATGAGGTATGAACCCACTAGCTTAATAATTAGCTTATTTTTCTATATTTTGTTGTATGATGCATGGAAATTTTTGATATTTTCGGTAATAGTTTAATTCTATTAAATATAATGGAAGTAATATAGTATTACATTTTTTATTACATCAAAATAATCTTTTAATCAAGCATTCCATT